TTGGTCAAATACCTAACGAAAAACTCCTATCTTCCTTTCATTACGATATTTCTGGACAAGTTCCGGGATACAGTTTTTCGTTTTGCTGATGATGATGATGACAGTGATGCCAGTGATGATGAGATCGAGATTTTTATTGATGCTCGTGACCCTATTGAGGCTATTAATCAAGATATTCATGTTTTTGACGATATGGATATTGATTTTGATCCTAGTATCTATAGTTTTGAGGAGAGAGATGCTCATGACGATAAGATTAATATGGAGCTGGAACAGCTAACTAGGATGGATGCGCTAACTGAGGAGATGGACACGGTGTGGCGCGTAGCCCAATTTTATATCAGCCTTCAAATCGAATTAACAAAAGCAATCTCTCCTTGCATAATATGGATTCCAAACATTCATGAGCTGCATTTTAGGGATTCGGGTTCCTTCTCCCTCGAGCTATTAGTGAACCTTCTCTCCTGGGATTGTGAAAGATCTTCCACTGGAAATAGTCTTGTTATTGCTTCGACCCATTTTCCCCAATTCGTGGATCCCTCTCTAATAGCTCCGCATAGATTAGATACGTGCATTAAGGTACGAAGGCCTCTTATTCCACAACAACGAAAGCACTTTTTCACTCTTTCATATACTAGGGGATTTCGCTTGGAAAAAAAAGCGTTCCAGGCTAATGGATTCGCGGCCATAACCATGGGTTCCAATGCACAAGATCTTATAGCACTTACCAATGAGGCCCTATCGATTAGTATTTCACATGGGAAATCGATTATAGACGAAAATACAATTAGATTCGCTCGTCATAGACAAACTTGGGATTTGCGAGCCCATGTAATACCGGTTCAGAATTCTCGGCTCCTTTTCTATCAGATAGGAAGGGCTGTCGCACAAAATTTACTTCTAAATAATTGCCCCATAGATCCGATATCTATCTATTTGCAGAAGACATTCTGTAACGAAGGGGATTTTTATTTGTACAGCTCGTACGTCGAACTTGGAATGAGCACGAAGAAATTAACGATACTTCTTTATCTTTTGAATTGTTCTGCCGGATCGGTCGCTCAAGATCTTTGGTCTCCACCCGAACCAGAGGAAAACAATAGGATCGCTTATGGTAGACTCGTTGAGAATGATTTTGATCTAGTTCATGGCCTATTAGAAATAGAAGGCATTCTAGAGGGATTCTCACGGACAGATCTAGAGGGATGCTCACGGACAGAAAAAGATTGCAGTCAGTTTGATAAGGATCGAGTGCCATTGCTTCTTCGGCCCGAACCAAGGAATCCCTCAGATATGATACAAAATGGATTTCAATCTATGATTGATCAGAAATTTATCTATGAATCGGAGGAGGTGTTTGTAGCGGGGGAAAAAGTCAACCCGCAGAAGGTGTTCTCCAATTTCATAGTTTGGGCTCCTAGAATATGGTCCCCTTGGGGCTTTCTATTTGATTGGGTCGAAAGGACCAATGACAATGAATTGGGAGTTCCCTATTGGTCCAGTTCATTTTGGGCCAAGCAGATCCAGTTCGTTCTTGCGGACTATGAAGAGGATGAGCTTGAAGAGAATGATCAAGAGAATGATTCGTATTATGATGAAGATGAAGTTGAACCGAATCCTAATCCTCTTGAAGCGGATGAGCAAAAGAAGGAGAGGGGTGTGTATTATAAGCTTGACGATCAAGATAACGATGGGTTTGAACCTCAATTTGACAGGTTTAATTATGAAGTCGGTGATAAGTTTTACGAGGCGTTCTTGCAGAGTATATACCTGACACGAGCTAGAATTCGAATTTCCAAAGAACAAGTCCTTTTTCGAATAAGCCAATTCATTTGGAACCCTGGAAATCCATTCTTTGTCCTATCCGAAGATCCGGCCCTTGCCTCTATGTTTTCACATCGAGAATTCTTTGCAGATGCAGATGAAGAGATATTAAAGTGGTTTATTACTTCCGAAATCAAATCTATGAGAAAAAGCTGGATTTTCGAGGAGACGCAAGAAAAGCGCTTCGAAGGGTTGAATCATCGCCGGAGATGGCTTAGAAGAACCAATAGTTCTAATGGATCTTTCCGTTCTAATACTCTATCCGAGAGTTATCAGTATTTATCAAATCTGTTCCTATCTAACAGAACACTATTGGATCAAATGCAAAAGACATTGGTGAGAAAAAGATGGCTTTTCCCGGATGACATGCAAAATTTTTTCATGGAACAATATGCTACTGCTGAAACACGGAAGAATTGAAATCTTAGATCAATACACTATGTATGGATGGTATGAACTGCCTAAACAAGAATTCTTGAACAGCGAACAACCAGTTCAGATATTCACGACCAAGAAGTACTGGATTCTCTTTCGGATAGGCCCTGAAAGGCGAAGGAAGGCAGGCGTCTATTATTGAATTCCCCCGACTCCATTTTGGGAGCGTCCAGTGCCAAAGTCACTGAATGGGTAAGTCGCCAATCCCTAAAACGGACTATATAATGTACTTTATCTGCTG